GTACTAAAAAACAAGTAAGAGTAATTCCTCCTAAACAATAAAATATATTGACATGAGGAGGAACATATTTACTAGTTATATCATCAGCAATCGCTTGAATCTCGAGACGTTCTTCGAACCAATCATAAACTTTATTGAGATAGGTAACCTAAGATGACTCCCCCTCTCAGAACCGTATATGAGAATTTCTTCTCGTACAGCTCAAACAGAAACACCAAAATACTAGTTGAAACGGATATATGGAATAAAAAACGTTTTAATTCTATGACTCAAGAATCCATTCTGAGGATGACAAGAGAAAACGAAAAAAGAAAAATCCGAACACTATTCTTTGTCTTTGTGGTTATAATGCTAAAATATCAAGTCGGCTCATTAATCTTTTAATCTTAATTATTATAGGCCTCTTAAATCTTCTATTTCCCTTAACTATTTTTATTTTTCTTAATTTAGTATTTCTTTTTATTTGTATGGAATACCACCTTAATGTTGTTTTTTTTTATTGATTGATAGGAATTTTCTTGTTAAGATCCTATAAATCGACTGAAACCTCAGATTCATACTAGAACCACGATGATTCAATAAAATCTTCAAACTAAGCCCAAAGATTGCATGAGTCAAAACCGTTGTATCATCGCTTATTTAATATAATAATGACTAAAAATCCAAAAAAAAAAATTGATCAAAAGTAAGAAAGAATGAATATACAAAGAGTTTGAAAAAAGAAAAATCTTTCAATTTATACTCTCTAACTCTAATCTCTAATTCTTTGAAATTTTTTGTTGTAGTCCGGTCGCGGGATCTCTCTCTCTATATTAAATATGAATCATAGTTGGACTAATTCGTAATCTATTTCATATATTCCGTGCTCCAAATACTCGAATAAATACCTGACGAGGTAAAAACCCCATCTCTATCAAGATGACAGACCCATCCTCTGTACTATCAATAGGATCCATTATAACAAGCCGCACACTCATATTCCAAAAATACAGAAAGAAATAAATTCCACGATCGAACTACCAAAATAGAATAGGGATGGGCTAAAAAAATCCGAGATCCAAACGCTTCGCTTTGTATTGAAAAACGAGGACTTCACTATTCTTGTAAATGAAATCTAATTCATTGAAATTCCATCCAATAAAACAGAAGAATTATAAATCTCCAAAATAATAGATAAGAATATCGCAAATAAAGCCATTGCGACACCCATCAAAGGAGTAGTCCCCCATCCCGGAGCTACTTTACCATATTCCGAATTCAACGGTTTCAATAAAGTCCCTACAAAAGTTCGTCTTGGACCAGACTTAGAACTGCCCTCAATGCTTTGTGTAGCCATAAGTACTATTTTTATTTTATTTTGTATTAATTAAGATCTGTTGACTTTGTATAGCATTCTGTTGTAAATAAATTAGCATAGATCCATCGCGGTCTTGTCTTGAAATAGATAATAATGGAAACAGCAACCCTAGTCGCCATCTCTATATCTGGTTTACTTGTAAGTTTTACGGGGTATGCCTTATATACTGCTTTTGGGCAACCCTCTCAACAACTAAGGGATCCCTTCGAAGAACACGGGGACTAGTTGAAGGAAAGAGCTTCCTAATCTTAGGAAGCTCTTTCCTTCAACTAAGATAATGAAAAATAACTAAGATGATGAAAAATCATTTCATCTTTTTAGTTGGAACTTTAGGCGGTTCTCGAAAAAAGATAGCGAAAAAAATTATTCCTAAAGTCGAAACTAAGAGAAATGTATAAACCAATGCTTCCATAGATTCGATTGTGGTTTACAATTATAACTTCCATACCTGTTTATTTTGGATCACCCTCCAGCTAAAAAAAAAAAGAGCAAGATTCAAAGAAAGGGTGGCAATTCAAATTAAAATATCGTCGGTACCTTCTTTCAAATAAAAAACAATAGAGGAGAGGTGAAAAGTAAGAGATCAATGGTGTATCAAACTACTTGTCTTCTTGTAGTTGGATCCCCCAGTTTCTGGAATGCTCCAAATTCAACTTGAGCGTCTAAATCTGGATCAATCCCAGCAAAAACATCTCTGAACAAAGTTCGAGCACCATGCCAGATGTGTCCGAAGAAGAAGAGCAGAGCAAATGAAGCATGCCCAAAAGTAAACCAACCCCTTGGACTGCTCCTAAAAACACCATCGGATTTCAAAGTAGCACGATCTAATTCAAAAATTTCACCCAATTGAGCGCGTCTAGCATATTTTTTCACAGTGGCAGGATCGCTATAACTGACCCCATTTAGTTCGCCACCATAGAACTCAACAGTTACACCTACTTGTTCGACACTATACTTCGACTCTGCCCTTCGAAAAGGAACATCAGCTCGAACAATTCCGTCTCCGTCTACCAAAACAACCGGAAATGTTTCAAAAAAAGTAGGCATGCGGCGTACAAAAAGTTCACGCCCTTCTTTATCTTTAAAGATAGGATGTCCTAACCACCCAACAGCTATCCCGTCCCCATTGTCCATTGAGCCTGCTCTGAACAATCCGCCCTTTGCCGGATTATTGCCGATGTAATCATAAAAAGCTAATTTTTCAGGAATTTTAGACCAAGCTTCAGATAAACTTTGATTTTCGGCTAGCCCAGCACCAACTCTTCGATATATTTCTTGCTGGAAGTATCCTTGATCCCATTGATAACGAGTCGGACCAAATAATTCAATCGGGGTAGTTGCTGAACCATACCACATAGTTCCAGCAACAACAAAGGCTGCAAAAAAGACAGCAGCGATACTACTGGAAAGGACGGTTTCAATATTTCCCATACGTAATCCTTTGTATAGACGTTGAGGCGGACGGACACTAAGATGGAATAGGCCCGCTAATATGCCTAATGTCCCTGCTGCAATATGATGAGAGGCTATTCCGCCCGGAACAAAAGGATCAAAACCTTCCACACCCCATGCCGGACTGACAGATTGTACCCTTCCGGTAAGTCCATAAGGGTCGGACACCCATATTCCAGGACCGTACAATCCGGTCACATGAAAAGCGCCAAACCCAAAACAAGCCACCCCCGAGAGAAATAAATGAATTCCAAAGATCTTGGGCAAGTCCAAAGAAGGTTTTCCCGTACGTTCATCACAAAATATTTCTAGATCCCAATACACCCAATGCCAGATAGCTGCCAAGAAGCACAAGCCAGAAAACACAATATGAGCTCCAGCCACACCTTCATAACTCCAAATACCCGGATTCGTTACGGTTCCTCCAGTGATACTCCAACCGCCCCATGAATTGGTTATCCCTAAACGAGTCATGAAAGGTATAACGAACATGCCTTGTCTCCACATTGGGTCGAGAACAGGATCGGAGGGATCAAAAACTGCTAATTCATATAGAGCCATCGAGCCGGCCCAACCAGCAACCAAAGCTGTATGCATTATATGGACAGACAGCAAACGACCGGGATCATTCAATACAACAGTATGAACACGATACCAAGGCAAACCCATGGAAATACCCCTTTATCAACGAAAAATAGACACTATGTAACTTTATTGCACTGAAAAAACTATGTTATATATTTCCACTTTTCAGTGGATTATCTCGGGGAAAGGATTACTATTTTGATTTTAGTAATATTTTAGTAATAATGTAAGAATTCGGTTTGTAAGAAACAAGGGAAGCAGATCTATTCTATACCCGATAAGTAACAATACGCAATGGCAGGGTTGGCCATCTATCTTTATCTATGAGCGAATGCATACATATTTGTTCATCATTCAAAGGGCCTAATCGTATTTGTAAGAATTTGACTTTTTAAGTTTGTCTCCCTTTACTTTATTTAAGATTTAATTTAAGATTTAGTTTTTTTATGAACTTATCGAATCTAAACATAAAATATGATAAAGCCCAATCTTATTAACACTTTATGAAAAAAAAAATTCATTGTTACGCTTTCACATCAAAGTGATGAATTAGAGTATTTCATTTTTTTTTCATTAAATGCCTATTGGTGTTCCAAAAGTTCCTTTTCGAAATCCTGGAGAGGACGATTCAATTTGGATTGACATATAGTGCGACTTGTCAGATATATTGGGTCATATGGGATTTTCCCGTTCTCCCCCCCGATCGGGATATACTCTGTTTCGCCCAAGAAAGATTGATTAAATCTAAATCATCAAAAATTGGGAGCGTGAAATAAAATTAAGTGCAATTGCTTTCCTTTTTGGGGTATACAGATTAATATTATCCAATTTAGAATAATTTATGGTTGGCTTGCTTGTTTGGACCAATAAAATGAAGTATCCAGGCTTCGTTTAGAAAAAACCAATCAGTAAAGTAATATATCGAGCATTACTACTTGTATCCTATTCTATTTAATTTCGAATTTATAAGTAGATAAGTTAATAAGTTATTAAGTAGATAAGTAGAAGTAATATCAAATTGATAATCATAATCAATGGAATAATATGATGAATACATTAAATATTCGGCGTAAAGCATGAAATGAAAAAAAAGTGTAGCAAAAGGGTGTGGTATGGGGACATTTGCCTTGCCCTATATGTGCAAATCAAAATCGGGCGGATCTTTACTCGGAGTAGAGCGCAAACCTAAAAGAATTGAATAAGACCCTTCGGGAACAAGAAAATGGCATCACGATTTGAATTGGATCGCGATGAAAAATACATCAATGATGAAGTTAGTTTGATAAGTTTAATGAATTCTTTTTTAGATGTAAACACATCAAAACTCATCTTTCTTGAAAAATGGAAGAAAAGCCCTCCGTTAGAATAGAAGTTAGACAGAACTCACTAGCAAAAAGGGGGGGGGCTGGAATCTACACATTGATTCTTTTTTTTTTCGCGATTTATTTGGTGAACCGTATGCATCAAAAGGTGCATGTACGGTTTATAGGGGGTAGTTTTTTATCCTAATCAATCGACTTTATCGAGAAAGATTACTGTTTTTAGGTCAAGATGTTGATAGCGAGATTTCGAATCAACTTATCGGTCTTATGGTATATCTCAGTATAGAGAGTGAGACCAAAGATTTGTATTTATTTATAAACTCTCCCGGCGGATGGGTAATACCCGGAATAGCTATTTATGATACTATGCAATTCGTGCGACCGGATGTACAGACAGTATGCATGGGATTAGCCGCTTCAATGGGATCTTTTATCCTGGTCGGAGGACAAATTACCAAACGTCTAGCATTCCCTCACGCTCGGCGCCAATGGGTTTTTATTTGAAAGAAAACTATGCCTTCGCCGTCTGAACTATGAATATTAAGTAATAATAGCATGGCATTTCGAATTCGATATAAGAAAATTTTTTTCTTGTTTTTTAAAACGGTAGATTATGTATCGAAAGATTAGTATGAGATATAGGGATATTTACGATTTTATCTTATCTATCGGGATCTATTTCAGCGTCACAAACTTTTTTGTTTTCACGCCCGGGAACTCTTAACACATTTATGTTATGAAAGAGTACGAAAAAAAAAATTATATTATTTTTTTATTTGCATTTGAAAAAAGAAACTTTGGGATTGCTAAATCGCCCATGAAATAAAGCAACGGAACCACCATAGTATTTTTTTAACTCCTAAAAAAAAGAAGGGCGGTTATTGTATTATTTACCGATCTAGGCATGAGAAATGAAATATTCTCTGTTTTTATTCAATGAAAGGTAAAAGTCAATTCTATTGTGGAGCCGTATGCAATGCGCAAACAATGCCTGTACGGTTGTTCAATTTTATCTTTTTTTTTTTCTTATTATTCGTTATCTCTTCTCTTTCTCGTCACCGTATCAGCCGAGATAGAGTAACCATCGATTATCTTATATCCTCAGGGTAATGATTCATCAACCTATTGCTGGTTTTTATGAAGCACAAGCAAGAGAATTTGTCCTGGAAGCGGAAGAACTACTGAAACTTCGCGAAATCCTGACAAGGGTTTATGCACAAAGAACGGGTAAACCCTTATGGGTTGTATCCGAAGACATGGAACGAGATGTTTTTATGTCAGCCACAGAAGCCCAAGCTTATGGAATTGTTGATCTTGTAGCAGTTGCCTAAAAAATAGCAGGAATTTTATGCAATCGCAGTTTGCGATTTTATTTATTATTTTTATTCTTTTCTTTTTTTAACTATTAATATAGAAAATTAATATAGAAAATAAATAACTCATAATCGTCCGGTTAGGATCGATCTAAACCAGCCCATTATGCATACGATTCAACATGCCAACTATTAAACAACTTATTAGAAACACAAGACAGCCAATCAGAAATGTCACCAAATCCCCCGCACTTGGGGGATGCCCTCAGCGCCGAGGAACATGTACTCGGGTGTATGTGCGACTCGTTCAGATCATGGGTTCGGATAAGATAAAATAAAGGAAACCATTTTTCCGCTATCCGTGAGCAGTACGGATGAATAGGATAGAATAGAAGAAAGCCCTTCGCTATCTAAAAAAAACATTTATCATACCCCTCTCTTGTGTATCAAATTTATGGTTTCCATTGGTGCATTAATCACCTCAATTTTCAATTTAAAATGAGAAAGAATTCCCATTGGTAGCAAATGATTAGTCGTTAAGCAGGGGAAATCTTATTTAAATTTAAATTAAAATAAAAAAAGGCCGAAAGTTATGCCCCTACTCTTGCAAGAACGGACTAACAGGGTCAGCCAATCCGCTAATTTTCATAATTAAATACCGTTACTGTATAGATAGATCTCATTGTGAAAGAACTATTACTGGAGAATTCATGAGTAGAGCTAAAAAGTATGAACTGTACAAGTTAGCAATAGCATTGATTAAATGATTAAATGAGGAAAGGGGCTCCGGTGTATAGAGCAGACCTCACCGTTTAAGAAATAACCATAGAAACGATGGAACCCACTAATTTTTTAGCTATTTCTAGTTATTACTTTTTTATTCGGTTTTTGTTTGATACCCAATATCAATACAATTTTTTTTTTCTTTCTCTTTTTCTAGGCGAAATACCTAGAAAAAAAAAAAAGAACAAATCGTGGTTGGGAAGGTTATAGTAGCAAAAGCCGTTGGAATTATTATTTTATACATTGGCAGAATCCGTTTTGTTAATATAGAAGGAAGAAAACGAATAACTGAAAGAAAAGAAATTTATTAGTTATTCATCAAAGTTTCGTTTATTCAATGACCAGAATTAGACGAGGATATATAGCGCGGAGGCGTAGAACAAAAATTCGTTTATTCACATCAAGTTTTCGAGGGGCGCATTCAAGACTTACTCGAACTATTATTCAACAAAAAATAAGAGCTTTGGTTTCGGCCCATCGGGATAGAGATAAGCACAAAAGAAATTTTCGTCGTTTATGGGTCACTCGGATAAATGCAGTAATTCGCGAAAGCGCGGTATCCTATAGTTATAGTAGATTCATAAACAATCTGTCCAAGAGACAGTTGCTTCTTAATCGTAAAATACTTGCGCAACTAGCTATATTAAATAGGAATTGTCTTTATATGATTTCGACTGACATTAGAAAATAAGGAAAGTAGAAGGAGTACATCGGGATGTTTTACATACACGTTATTTCCGGGAGAATGAATTCCGAGAAGGTAGAATAGAAATTAATATGATAAAATAAGAGAATATGATCAGGTAGCCAAACTGAGTAAAAACTTGAATTTAGATAAAAAAAACGATTTTTTTTTTCCAATTCGTTTTTTTCTTACAAGACGACGACAATCAAATCTAGATTTTCAGATTTTTCGAACAAAATATCAATTTAATTTGAGCTCGGATTCGAATTTTGATTTTGATTCAATTGAAGAGTAACCCTATTTTTTTCTAGTTCTAAGACCAGAAGTGCGAGCGACCAATTCGTTTTTTTCAAAATGTTTTTCATTATTAAGAAAAGGTAACAAAGATAAAATACGGGCTTGCTTTATAGCAATAGTAATTAATCGTTGTTGTTTTAAAGTTAATCTATTTACCCGCCTAGATAATATTTTTCCTTGTTCACTAATAAATCGAGTAATTAAACTTATATTTCTATAATCAATTCGATCCCCCGATTGGATCGGGGGCAAACGCCTACGAGGCGGTCGCTTGGACTTAAAAAAAAGTCGCTTGGATTTATCCATGGTTTGTTTAGTCCTTATTTTGAAAATCCTATTTCTTATAATTCTAAATCATTATCATTTTTGATCCGATCAAGTAAAATAAATAGGATTTTCCTTCTTTCTTGTTTATATTTCAATATAGAATTTACAATATTGAAATTCTTTACAATATTCAATTTATTAAAATTGTATATACAATTTTATAAATAGATTTTATCTTCCCATATTATATCCTAATAGGATATTTTTTGTTAATATATCATTTTTCATCTTCCCTGTAAAGCCGCTATCGTTTCCGTCTATTTCTTTATCTCCCCATGAATTGTATGCTTGGAACAATAGGGACAGAATTTTCTCAATTCCAATCGATTAGGCGTATTGTGTCGATTCTTTTGAGTACTATATCTGGAAATGCCTCTTGGTTTCTTATTAACATTGTTTCGAACACAATCGGTACATTCCAAAATAATTCTTACTCGGACATCTTTACCCTTGGCCATGAGCCCCTCCCTCGCCTTGGTTTTTTATTTACTCAACGCTTCGATTTTCCGATCTGAAGAGAAGAAGAGCGGAATAAAAAAAAATCGAAGTTGCTAGCTCGAAATCAAATCCAGAAATCAAATTATAAAAAATTTCATTGCAACCCAATATCCTAATAAAAAAAAAGTAATAAAATAATAAAATAATAAGTAATACAATGCTTTGAAAATATATTTAAAAAAATATATTTAAATTAGAAGTTTAGTACAGTATTTCATTTAAACATCGTATATGATACTCTCGCCCTAGCTACATTTTTATTTCCGTTTTCTTAATTGACGTTAATTTACTTGAAGACAGGGCCCGCACTCTGAATTTTGCTGCGGTTGAATAAACTTTCTTTTATTCTATATTTTTTTTTTATTTATAAAAAAAAATATAGAATAATTTTTATAAAAATAAAGAAGAGGAGGTAGCAGTCACAGATATTTAATTGTATCTTTAATCTTCTCCACACCCCCCGTTATTGTTATGTTAATAAAATAACTAGAATGAAAAAAACGGGAATGTCAACGCATCCGGGAAAAAGCGATTGATCTCTATCAATAGACCGGCTAAAGCCCCGAACCATAGAGTACTTATTACCGGGGCTACGGATAGATATGTTTTTAGATCTCGCATTTTAAATCCTCCTTATTGTAATAATTGTAATATAATTGTAATAAATAATATTTATTGTAATACCTAATGGTAATACATATATGATCAGAGATCAGATCGGATATATAGTTAAATAAAAAAAGATCAAATGTATATATAAAAAAAAGCCACTTGCGTTTGGTTTGTACACAGAATCCAGAATTCAAATTGAAATGTACAACGCTTTGATAGATAAGATTTTCCTTTTCTTAAAAGAACAAAATATATATCTTTTTTCCTATTTTATTTTTTCATATACCATAGAATATCATATAATAAAATAAAAAAAAGTTTATTATTATATGATAAAAAACTGATATGAGATCAAAAAAAAAGACGAAATAGAAAGATCGAAATAGCAAGATAATATGTATATCAATGAAGAAAATAAAATAAGTATATAGAAAAGAAGGCAGGAATTCTCTACAATGACATTGTAATCCAATTGAATTGAAATGAAAGGGATGTAGCGCAGCTTGGTAGCGCGTTTGTTTTGGGTACAAAATGTCACGGGTTCAAATCCTGTCATCCCTACCTATCACTTCGCCTCAGAGCCATAACGAGGGTCCATTGAAATCAATAAAAATTGGACATGACATACCTACTCTTTAATTTCTATTTTATATCATATTATATATCATCCTATAGCCCTTCAACATGTATTGTAGTGAAAAAAAAAAATAAAGACTTTTTTTCCTTACAGTCTTTTTTTGTAATTTCGTGGTAAGAAAGCGCTCTTAGT